GGGACCTTTTATCATGACTTCTGCTCGTTGCATACCTTGATCGACTACTGTACGAATAGCATTTGCTGCGGCAGTTTGAGCGGCAAAGGGTGTCCCTCTTCTCGTACCCTTGAATCCACAAGTACCGGCCGAGGACCAGGAAACCACCCGCCCCCGCACATCTGTAACTGTGACTATGGTATTATTGAAACTTGCTTGAACATGAATAACTCCCTTTGGTATTCTACGTGCACTCTTACGTGAACCAATACGTACATTCCTACGTGAACCAGTTCTCGGTATAGCTTTTGCCATATTGTATCATCTCATAAATATGAGTCAGAAATATATGGATATATCCATTTTATGTCAAAACATATTTCTTATTTGTACATTGAGCCCTTTAGCGGGTCTGATTATCCTTGTCTTTGTTTATGTCTCGGGTTGGAACAAATTACTATAATGCGCCCCCGCCTACGGATTAGTCGACATTTTTCACAAATTTTTCGAACGGAAGCTCTTATTTTCATATTTGTCATTCCTTATCTTAATTCTTTTTTGGTAGAAAATAAGTTTCTTGAAATTTTGCATCTCGAATCGTATCGAATAAAAATGACCTAATCTTTCGAATCCTTGTTTCGGAGTCGATAAATTATACGTCCTCTGGTTGAATCATAACGACTTACTTCAATTTTGACTTTATCTCCTGGCAGTATCCGTATAAAACTACGTCGGATCTTTCCTGAAACGTAACCTAGAATCAGATCTTCATTATCTAACCGAACTCGGAACATGCCATTGGGAAGCGATTCAGTAATTAAACCTTCATGAATCCATTTTTGTTCTTTCATTTCAGGTAAAGCCCCCCTGAAGTATCAATTAATGGAGGAAAGACGATATTAGACAACTCACCCCCTTTTTTTTTTTTTTTACAAATAGGAAGAGGTTTCGGATCCCATTTGGATATTAAATGGATTACCATATATAACACAAAATTTCTCCACCGATTCGTTCTAGTCGAGCCTCCCGGTCTGTCATTATACCCCGAGAAGTAGAAAGAATTACAATTCCCATCCCACCTAAAATTCTAGGAATTCGTTGAGAGTTAGAATAGATTCGTAAACCGGGTCTACTGATCCGTTTTAAATTTAAAAAATTTCTATAGGGTCTTTTCCCATTCCTTCTATGTCGAAGGGTTAAAACCAAAAAATATTTGTTTTTTTCTCGATGTTTTCTGACGTTTTCGATAAAACCCTCTCGGAAAAGTATTTTAACAATATTTTCGGTAATATTAGTAGATGCTATGCGAACAACTCTTTTTCTATCCATATCAGCATTTCGTATAGAGGTTATTATCTCAGCAATAGTGTCTCTACTCATGATGAACTAAAATTATTGGTGTCTCAAAATTGGATATAATCAACATGTTTTTCTTTTTTTTTTTTTTATTGATTTATGAATAGGAATTTTGCAAGGTATATGCGTGAGACACAATCTACGAATTAATCTAGTTCTTAATCTATTTCTTTCAAATACCCCAAAGATATCACGATCTCATTTTATTTTATAATACCTCGGGAGCTAATGAAACTATTTTAGTAAAATTCAATTGTCTCAATTCACGGGGGATTGCCCCAAAAATTCGAGTTCCTTTTGGATTTCCTTCTTGATCAATCACAACTGCAGCATTGTCATCATATCGTATTATCATACCGCTGTCACGTTTTAGTTCTTTACAGGTACGAACAATTACAGCTCTCACTACTTCTGATTTTTCTAGGGGCATATTTGGTACTGCTTCTTTAATCACAGCAACAATAACGTCACCAATATGAGCATATCGACGATTACTAGCTCCTATGATTCGAATACACATCAATTCTCGAGCCCCGCTGTTATCCGCTACATTTAAATGGGTCTGAGGTTGAATCATATCAAATTTTTTGTTTATTCTTCCAATGCAAAGGATGAAGAAAATAAAAGAAATATTGTTTGTCCAAAAAAAGAAACCTGCGTTTTTGTTTCATCCCTAAGATTCATCTCTGTCGGTTCTACATTTTTATCCCGAAATAATAAATTGAGTTCGTATAGGCATTTTAGATGCTGCTATTAAAATAGCCCTTCTAGCTATATTTTCGGTTACTCCACCCATTTCATATAGTATTCGCCCCGGTTTAACAACAGCTACCCAATATTCAGGGGATCCTTTCCCCGAACCCATACGTGTTTCAGCAGGTCTTACTGTAACTGGTTTGTCTGGAAATATACGGACCCATATTTTTCCACCACGGCGTGCATTTCGTGTCATTGCTCGTCGACCTGCTTCAATTTGTCTAGATGTGATCCAAGCAGGTTCAAGTGCCTGAAGAGCATATTTACCGAAACAAATATGATTACCTCGATAAGATATTCCCTTCATTCTTCCTCTATGTTGTTTACGGAATCTAGTTCTTTTGGGGTTATAGTTGATGGTTGTTTCAGAATTCCATCTCTACTACAGAACTGGACGTGAGAGTTTCTT